ATGCGATGGCTATTTTCTACAAACCATAAGGACATTGGGACCCTGTATATTTTATTCGGAATATGATCGGGATTAGTTGGAACTGCCCTAAGATTGCTGATTCGTGCAGAGCTAGGACAGCCTGGAGCTTTGCTCGGCGATGATCAGTTGTATAACGTTATTGTAACAGCGCACGCTTTTGTTATAATCTTTTTTTTGGTGATGCCTATGATAATTGGCGGGTTCGGAAATTGGCTGGTGCCCCTAATGTTAGGAGCTCCAGACATGGTTTTTCCACGCCTAAATAATATAAGTTTTTGGCTTCTACCTCCTGCACTTTTGCTTCTCTTATCATCAGCTGCTGTTGAGAGTGGTGTAGGAACGGGATGAACTGTATATCCACCTTTAGCTGGAAATCTGGCTCACGCCGGTGGTTCTGTAGATCTGGCAATTTTTTCATTACACCTTGCTGGTGTGTCTTCGATTTTGGGAGCGGTAAATTTCATTACTACAATTATTAATATACGATGACAAGGGATGAAGTTTGAGCGTCTTTCTTTGTTTGTGTGATCGGTGAAGATTACGGCTATTTTACTTTTGCTGTCTTTGCCTGTGTTGGCTGGTGCTATTACAATGCTGTTAACGGATCGGAATTTTAATACTGCCTTCTTTGACCCAGCAGGGGGTGGAGATCCTATTTTGTATCAGCACCTGTTCTGATTTTTTGGGCATCCGGAGGTGTATATTTTAATTTTACCGGGGTTCGGTATGATTTCTCATATCGTTAGACACTATTCAGCAAAGAAGGAGACTTTCGGGACTCTTGGAATAATTTATGCAATGTTGGCGATTGGTGTGCTTGGGTTTATTGTCTGGGCTCACCATATGTTTACAGTTGGGATAGACGTAGATACGCGTGCCTATTTTACGGCAGCCACGATAATCATTGCTGTCCCTACTGGAATTAAAGTGTTTAGATGGCTGGCTACTATTCATGGGGCTAAGATCAAATACGAGACTCCTATGCTTTGAGGGTTAGGGTTTATTTTCTTGTTTACGGTTGGAGGATTGACTGGAATTGTGTTGTCAAACTCGTCGTTGGATATTATACTACATGATACCTATTATGTAGTAGCGCACTTTCACTATGTGCTCTCTATAGGGGCCGTGTTTGCCCTATTTGGTGCGTTTAACTACTGATTCCCCCTCTTAAGTGGGGTTACCCTGCACAGTCGATGAACTAAAGCACACTTTTATATCATGTTTATTGGTGTTAATGTGACTTTTTTCCCTCAGCATTTTTTAGGGCTGAGAGGTATACCTCGGCGGTATTCGGACTATCCTGATTGTTATACTAAATGAAATGTTGTATCATCGATTGGGTCAATGATTTCTTTCGTGGCTGTGTTGTACTTCATGGTTATTGTGTGGGAAGCATTGGTTTCTCAGCGAAGCGTAGTCTGAAGAACACACCTGAGAACAGCACTTGAGTGAGATAATATTCTTCCGGCGGATTTCCACAATAGGGCTGAAACTGGTGCGTGTGTAAGATCTCACAGTGCTAGTTAGCGCAAGTCTTTAGTTTTTTAAGGCATATGAGAATAGGAAGATAGCAGGCTGAAAATGCAGTCAGGCAGCTTTTAGAGGGCTTATAGTTGTTTTCTAATAGGTTATAAAGCTTTTGAGTGTGAGTGCGTGAAAGTACTAGAGTACAGGAGGTATATTACTTATGAGCCTTTGAGGACAATTAGGATTTCAGGATGCAGCTTCAGCACTTATAGAGGAAATAATTTTTTTTCATGACCATGCAATAATGATTCTAGTAATAATTATCAGTTTGGTGGGTTACGCAGCTGTTTCGCTTATACTGGGGAGCTATACGTGTCGATCGTTGGTAGAAGGGCAGGAAATTGAGACTATTTGAACTATCGTTCCTGCGGTTATTTTAGTATTCTTAGCTCTTCCGTCTTTACGTCTTTTATATTTATTGGATGAGATTAGTGACTGTAGCCTGACAGTTAAGAGGATTGGGCACCAATGATATTGGAGCTATGAATATTCAGACTTTTCGAACATTGAGTTCGATTCATATATAATTCCGACTAATGAGCTTGAGGTTGGGGATTTTCGATTACTTGAGGTGGATCACCGGGTTGTATTGCCGACCCAGACGGATATCCGGGTCTTAGTAACTTCTGCAGATGTGATTCATTCTTGAACAGTGCCTTCTTTAGGTGTAAAGGTAGACGCAATCCCAGGTCGACTAAATCAGTTAGGTTTTTTTATTAAACATCCGGGGGTGTTTTATGGTCAATGTTCCGAAATTTGTGGGGCTAACCACTCTTTTATGCCTATTGTAGTAGAAGCTATTCCGCTAGCTAATTTTATGGAGTGGGTTATTAATGTGTCTGACTAGAGAGATTAGTTAAAATATAATGTAAGGTTGTCAGCCTTGAGTTACTAGCTTAGCCAGTATCTCTTAATGCCTCAGTTATCGCCGTTGAATTGAATTTTATTATTTTTACTGTTTTGGGCTACTGTTCTTAGGGTTTCTATTTTGGTTTGGTGGTCAAGGAAAACTATTTTCTTGAGCAAGGGCTCGTCATATATTAACCTAAAAAAAGAAAATAAATGAAATTGATAAATTAAGAATGCTTGTTGATATTTTTTCTTCCTTCGATGATAATAATCAAGTTTTTATGTCGTTATATGTTTTAATGTGAGTTCTTTCATTAGCCATAATTATCCTTTTTAGTTCTTCTTTTTGAATAAGACACCCTCGTTGAAGCACGTTTATCAGGTCTTTTAAAGATACCGCTTCTTCCCAGGTGTTTCGTTCATTCGGTTTAAATATGGGAGGTTTTATCAACATTATTACTGGGTTGTTCTTATTTCTAATTTTAATAAACATATCAGGGCTAATTCCCTATGTGTTTAGAACGACAAGCCATCTGGCGGTTTCTTTGTCTCTAGGGCTTCCTTTGTGGTTGTCATTAATTGTTTCAGCTGTTGTTTATAACCCTGGGTCTGTTGTTGCCGGGCTTTTACCAATAGGGGCCCCTGCACCATTAAACCCATTTTTGGTTTTAATTGAGACAGTTAGAATTATGGTTCGGCCTATTACTCTTTCTGTGCGACTTACTGCTAATATAAGAGCAGGGCATATTGTTTTAACTTTGATTGGGAACTACCTAACAGCAGGGTTGTTTGTTTCATCGGTTTTTTCAGTCTTTCTGCTGTTGATAATTCAAGTGTTGTATACAGTTTTCGAGTTCGGTATTAGTCTTATCCAGGCGTATATTTTTTGTTTATTAATCACCCTATATTCAGATGAGCACCCCCATTAAATGTGAGTGCTTTTTGGTTTTATATTAAGTACTGTTAATAGAAGTTATTATGGCTGTAAAAGAATAGTTTATTCATATTTGGGGTATGAACCCAAAAGCTTAGTATTTAGCTTATTTTACACTGTTTTACACTGTATGTTTGTCGAGGAGACTTAACTCCGTTAATAGATCTACAGTCTACCGCTTATGGCTCAGCCATCGGACAAACACACTGAGACATATATCCTTTTCCGATTTTGCAAGTCGATGTTTTAAATAAACTACAGTGAGTAAGGGTGAGCAAGGACTAAAGAATGTTCTTTATTTCAGGCTTTGAAGGCCTGTAGTTTTAATAACTTAAGACCTTATCAGGAGGTACTGAACCTCTCTTGAGAAATCAAAATTCTCAGTGCCCAAACACCGCTAGATAACAGGAGAGGTGTGTATCTCTTTTAAAATTATTTAAACCTTTTGCTTGGAAGGCAAATGTACATGTAATACTCAAGAGATTTTAAAATAAGGGCTATTCTAGATAAATTTCTCTTTACTCCTTTAGGATGAAAACCTAATGTGCATTTTACACCTCAAGAACTGTAGTTCGTAGGTTGTGATTACTAAGCGGAACAAAAAAAATGGTGAGCAGGTGGTTATGGTATAAATTAAGTAAACTTGGCTCTGATTTCAGGTATGGCGTGCGCTAAAAGATACACATGGTATTTATTGAGAGTAGTGAGGTGGAAAGCTAGGAATTAATGACGGAACGAAAAGTTAAAGCGGTTATAGTTTTCTAGGGCGTTATTGAAAACATGATGTTCTGAAAAGCCCACTAACACCAGTGTTGGAGATTAAAAGAAAGGTGAAAGCTTGTATTAGTTTAGCGAGTAAAATTTGGTTAATTTGGTGCCAGCATCCGCGGTTAAACCAAGAGATTTAGTCATTCTTTACGGTAAAAAGACAGTTAGGCAGCAGACTAGAGCCATTAGACCCTTAGTATAGGAGTAAAATCTAGATACTAGTAGTTATACCGAAGGTGGTTTATTTGAGATGCTGAGGCTGTGAAAGCTTTAAGGGAAACTGGGATTGGATACCCCACTATTTTTAGCTATAAATTTACTTTTAATATACCAGAGTACTACGAATAAAAAGTTTAAAACTCAAAGGGCTTGGCGGTGTTTTAGACCTCTCAGGGGAACCTGTCTCATAATCGACAGTCCACGTTAAACCTAACCCTTTATAGTAATTCAGCTTGTATACCGTCGTCGTCAGGTAACTTCTTAAAATATAGTAGTTAGCTAGAAAATTTTATTGATTAAAACGTCAGATCAAGGTGCAGCCAATGAAAGGGGGAGGATGGGTTACAATTATAGATTTATAATTACGGAAAGGGCTTAGAAATAAAGCAACTTAAAGGAGGACTTGAAAGTAATTTTAATTACATAAATAGGATGAATGCGGCTCTGAAACGTGCACACATCGCCCGTCGCTCTCGTTGAAAAATGAGATAAGTCGTAACATAGTAGGGGTAATGGAAATTGCTCCTAGGCTGAAAGATGTAGTATAAAAAATACATTTCATTTACACTGAAAATATATTTAGGAAGTAAATCGTCTTTAAATTTATTGACAGGCAGCTAGAATTTTTAGGTGCTTTAAAAAGGTAGATTACAAAACATTGTCAGATCTAGTAGAGGTGACCGAAGATTAGTGCGTTCTGTATGAAAATAGTACTGTGAAGGAATAGCATAAGTTAGTAGTTAGAAGTGGTTTAAATACGTACCTTTTGCATCATGGCTTAACTAGATTAACTTCAGAATTGAAGTTCTCGAAATCTGATGAGCTATCTTTATTCTGCTTTATAGGTCATGTTAATTAATAAGTTGGTTGTGGCAAAAACTTCTTAAGAAGTAAAGATAGATATGAAATTTTATTCGCATCGGATGATAGCTAGTTCTTCCTTAATGACATATCAGTGTCTTAGGTTTTAGTAAAGTTTTACAGTTTAGTGTTGTAGATAGCTAGTAGTAAGCCTAATCAGACTTTTGAGGATAAGCTCGAAAGTTTTAGATACTTGCATTTAATTTTTTGTAAAATATAAGCTTAGTAATGGCTATTAAATAGAGGATTTTGTTATAATTCATGTTCTAATTAACAATATAATTTATTTGCTTCACGAGTAAGGAGGAAATTTTATTAACTCTAGGTAAAATGATTCTATGTTAAGATGAGTATTAAATTAGTTATGAGTAGTGTTAATAGAATAAAATTTAAATTTACATTAGTGATATCAATACTAAACCATGAAAAGGAACTCGGCAACTCTGTATTCTGCCTGTTTATCAAAAACATGGCTTCGTGTCGTCTATAAATACGAAGTCGGACCTGCCCAGTGAGTTTTAAACGGCCGCGGTACTCTGACCGTGCAAAGGTAGCATAATCATTTGCCTTATAATTGAAGGCTGGAATGAATGGTTTGACAAGAATACATCTGTCTCTTCATGGTTATTTAGAATTTTATTTTTAGATGAAAAAGTCTAGATGTTATTAAAAGACAAGAAGACCCTATCGAGCTTCAGAAAAATTAACAGGAATATTAGAGCTCTATATCAGTAAAAGAAAGGCTGTTAAATACTTTGGTTGGGGCAACCTAGGAGTAAGTAAAGCCTCCTAATTATAATAAGTCGGACCTGTGTTGATCCAATAATAATGATCAAAGGAATTAGTTACCGTAGGGATAACAGCATTATCTTTTTCAAGAGCCCATATCGAAAAAAAGGTTTGTGACCTCGATGTTGGACCAGAATATCCTAAAGATGCAGAAGTCTTTAAGGGTTGGTCTGTTCGACCATTAAAATTCTACGTGATCTGAGTTCAGACCGGCGTGAGCCAGGTCAGTTTCTATCTTTATATTTTTTGACTGTGTTTAGTACGAAAGGACCGATGCAGTGTATAAAATGCTACAGGCAGACTAAGTATAATTTTTCATTAAAATCAAATTAGCAAAGAATTATGCGATTGACTTAGGATCAATAGACATAGGTTAAAACCCTTTATTTGATATGAATAGAGGTGGCAGACTAAGTGCATTAGGTTTAAGCCCTAAAAATAAAGATGAAAGTTCTTTCCTTTATAATGTATCTAACAATTGTTTCTTGTCTGTTTACTTATGTGTGCATCTTGTTAGCGGTCGCTTTTTTTACTCTTTTGGAGCGAAAAGGGTTAAGATACATCCAGCTTCGTAAAGGGCCTAACAAGGTTGGTATAATAGGGCTACCACAGCCTATTGCCGATGCTGCCAAGCTATTAACAAAAGAAATTGCTAAGCCAACGAGAGCTAATCGTTCTTTGTACTTTGTAGCTCCGGTGTTTAGTTTTATCCTGGCTTTGCTTTTATGGCAGCTTTACCCAAGCTTATACTCCCTGTCTTATTTTAAATCTGGTATCCTTTTCTTCTTATGTGTTTCCGGTATGAATGTTTATGGGACTCTTTTGGCGGGGTGAGCATCAAACTCTAAGTACGCTCTGCTGGGGAGTCTTCGTGCAATTGCTCAAACTATCTCTTACGAGGTGAGGATGGCTTTAATTCTCTTGTTTCCGTTGTTCTTAGTTGGGAGTTTTAGTTTTATTGAAATTAAGGAGTCTCAGGAAACTCTCTGGTTTAGGCTTTTAATATTACCAATCTCATTAGTTTGGTTTACAACTTGTGTTGCAGAGACAAACCGAGCTCCCTTCGATTTTGCGGAGGGGGAATCGGAGCTTGTGTCTGGTTTCAATATTGAATATGGGGCTGCCGGGTTCGCTCTTATTTTTCTAGCTGAATACGCTAATATTTTAGTTATAAGGTTATTCTCCTCTCTGCTTTTCTTTGGGGGAAGGTCTCTTGTAGTTTTAGAGAGGGACTTGGGGTTTATATTTAAAGTGCTTTTCTTTGCGTTCGCTTTTATTTGGGTTCGTGGGAGTTACCCTCGATTTCGGTACGACCTGCTAATGGGTTTAACTTGAAAAGCTTTTCTTCCTGTGGCGCTGTGTTCGCTTATATTAGTATCTTTATTAGGGTTCAATTTGTTCTATTAAATCAGGATCGTAGTTTAATAAAATATTTGCATTGGAAGCTAAAGATCAGGTGAATGCCTGCGTCCTGAATGAGTAGGCTGTTTGTCATTACTTTGGCTTTTTCTACCCTTCTTATTCTGCCCATGATAAGACAACCGCTAAGATTGGGGTTAGTTGTTATAATTTCTACATTGTTTATATGCCTGGTCAGAGGCATAACTGTTTCAGCCTGATACGGTTATATCCTCTTTTTAATCTATGTTGGTGGATTGTTAGTTATATTTGCCTATGTGGCAGCCCTATCCCCAAATGTTTTGTTTGGGGGAGGAGCCCCACTTTTCAGCTTAGTTTTTAGGCTTCCTGCTTTTTCTCTATTTCTATATTTTTATTTTTTTAAGGACTCCTCCTACCTGAGTTCTGAGTCTTCCTCGGGTAAGTTTACGTACTTAAAGATATATGGAGTTGAGCTTATTTCTCCTTATATAATTTCAATTTTAATTGGATTAGGTGTTGTTTTGCTAATTAATTTAATTGTAGTAGCAAAAATTTGTTACTATCAGCAAGCCTCTCTACGGCCTTTTAGGGTTTAAGGGGCTAGTAAATATGCGAAGACCTTTACGAAAAGTTCATCCGGTGTTTAAAGTTGTAAACGGGGCATTTGTTGACTTACCAGCGCCTTCAAACCTATCAATTTGGTGAAATTTTGGATCCTTGTTAGGCCTGTGTTTGGTAATTCAGATTGCAACTGGTCTTTTTTTAGCTATACACTATACGGCCCACGTAGACCTGGCTTTCAGGTCCGTGATCCACATTAGGCGAGATGTTACTTACGGGTGATTGCTTCGAGCTCTACATGCTAACGGGGCATCCTGATTTTTTATCTGTATTTATTTGCATATTGGGCGTGGGATGTATTACGGTTCATACCTTCAGCTTCACACATGAAATATTGGTGTAATTTTACTTTTCCTTACTATGGCGACAGCGTTTCTTGGTTACGTGCTTCCGTGGGGTCAAATGTCTTTTTGAGGTGCAACTGTTATTACTAACCTGTTATCGGCAGTTCCCTACATTGGAAAAATGTTGGTAGAGTGGGTTTGAGGCGGTTTTGCTGTAGATAACGCGACTCTTACTCGATTTTTCGCTCTTCATTTCTTGCTTCCTTTCGCCATTGCTGGCTTGGCTATCTTACATATGTTGTTTTTACACGAAACAGGATCTAATAACCCTTTGGGGCTTAATAGTGATGGAGAAAAAATCCCATTTCATTCATATTATACTTTTAAAGACTTGGTAGGTTTTCTTGTGGTTATTTCCTTACTATCAATACTGGCTCTGTTTTCTCCTCAGTTATTGACAGACCCTGAGAATTTTATTCCGGCTAACCCATTAGTGACTCCGGTACACATTCAGCCCGAGTGATATTTCCTTTTTGCCTATGCGATTTTACGGTCAATTCCTAATAAGCTGGGAGGAGTAATTGGGCTGGTTGGGTCTATTTTAGTTTTATTTATTTTACCCTTTTCTCATCAGGCTAAGTTTCGATCTATAGCATATTACCCAGTAAATCAGGTCCTTTTCTGAAGCTATATCGGTATTTTTTTCGTTCTCACATGGATTGGTAGTTGTCCTGTGGAAACTCCGTATGAGCAAATCGGGCAGGTATTTACTGGCCTATATTTTCTCTACTTTATTATTAATCCTTTAGTACAAAAAGCGTGAGATAACATTTTAGACTATTAGGAGCAGTAGTGTGGTTGTTCCCTGGGGGCAGTTTGTCTTGAAAATAAACTAAAAGTGTTCGATTCACTTCACAACCTGTACATAAAGCCTATATAAATTTAAGCAATGAGAATATTGGGGTTCATCTTTGGCTTACAAGACCAATGCTTTCGTTTTAAGCTATCATTGCTTAATCAGGTTGTAGGAGGAAATGAGAACATTCCATTTAACTATATTGAGGATTTTTGGGGTTATGGTATCCTTGCTTACTCTTTCTTTACAGTATAAACATTTATTGAGAATTTTATTAAGTTTAGAGGCGGTAACTATAAGATTATTTGTTTTAATATTTTCAATGGCTAGAAATATTTCGTTAATAGGTGAAACTTCTTTAATTTTAATTACTTTAGGTGCCTGTGAGGCTAGTTTAGGATTAGCCGTTCTTGTAGCGGTTATTCGTGCTGAAGGTAATGACTACGTTTCTAGTTTTTCCATACACAAATGTTAGGTGTTGTACTGTCAAACTTTTCTGTCTTATTAGCTTTTTCGCTAATTAGAAATAAATGGTCTTGGTATTTAAAAGCGTGGTCTCTGGCTTTATTAAGCGTGCTTTCTCTAACGCACTTATTTAGGCCATTTTTTTCTTATGAGAGGTTTAGGTCCTTGTTAGTATGTGACTCTATGTCTTTAGTTCTAATTTCTTTGACTTTGTGAATTTCTCTTATAATAATGTTCGCTAGCCAAAATTCAGTTAAACTAAATAAAAATAACGACGCTACTTTTTCGCAGTTAATTGTAGGAATAAATTTAATTTTAATACTCACTTTTCTGTGTTCAAATACCCTACTTTTTTATTTTTTATTTGAGGCGTCTTTAATCCCCACTTTAATACTAATTTTAGGTTGGGGTTATCAGCCGGAACGGCTACAGGCCGGGATGTATATAATGATTTATACTGTGGCTGCCTCTTTGCCTTTGCTGTTTTGTATTCTTTGGGCAGGCCATAAAATTTTTTGTAGTGAGATGCTAATTAGGAGAACTCTTCGTTTATATTCTATCTTTCCTGGGAACAGGTGGCAATGGAGGCTTTTAAGTGTTCTTGTTTTTGCAGCATTTTTAGTAAAGCTTCCTATATTTTCAGTCCATCTATGGCTTCCTAAGGCCCACGTGGAAGCTCCAGTGGCAGGCTCAATGGTTTTAGCCGCCATTTTATTAAAGTTAGGGGGCTACGGTATTTTGCGTTTTTTTCAGTATTTTAATTTTATTCCTTTGTACAGTTCGACTATTTTGTTTTCTGTGGCAGTGTGAGGGGGTATAATTACTAGGATTATCTGTTTTCGACAGGTAGACCTGAAATCTTTAATTGCTTATTCGTCGATCGGACACATGTCACTGATATTGGCCGGTGCGTTTTCGGGCAGGTCTTGAGGGTGGGCAGGATCTCTCATCCTGATGTTGTCGCATGGATTTTGCTCTTCAGCTCTGTTTGCATTGGCCAATTATACGTACGAAAAAACTCAGACGCGAAGGCTTTTATTGAATAAAGGAATATTGATGTTTTTGCCGTCGTTAACTCTGTGATGGTTTCTTTTTTGCATTATCAATATGGCTGCGCCTCCTAGAATCAACCTGCTAGGGGAAATTATAATTTTCCCAGCAGTTATTTTTTCGTCAGCCTATTACCTCTTTCCTTTAGGCTTTATGAGTTTCCTTTCTGCTCTATATAGTATATATCTATTTACAGCTATCCATCATGGCGGAAGCCCCAAGTTTATTAAGCCTTTCAACTTAATTAAATCTCCAAGGTTCTTAGTGCTGTTTTTACACTGGTTTCCTGCCAACCTCTTAATTATGAAAGGCGAGCTTATTTCTCTTTGAGTGTAATGAGTTAAGTTAGTTTATTTTAAAATGTCAGCCTGTGGATTTGAAGAAAGGAGTATATCCTACTTAACCTATGAATAGTCTAAAAGCTTCTTCAATTAGTTCAATTTTTCTTATTATGTACAGGGTTTTGCTGCTCCCTCTAACCTTGGCTTTTTTTCTGACTTCCAATAGTGTTCTTTTAGAGTGGTCGATCTCACAGGCTAGATCGTGCCACCTAACTTTTATTTTTATCTTAGATTCAATTAGCCTGAGATTTAGGAATATTGTCTGCCTGATTTCAGGGTGTGTTATATTATTTTCTTCCAGTTATATGTCCCATGATCCCTTTTTAAAGCGATTTACTTGGCTGGTTATGTTATTCGTTTTGTCTATAAATCTTTTAGTCTTTATTCCTAGGCTACCTGCGCTGCTTCTTGGTTGAGACGGGCTGGGGATTGTATCCTTTGCTCTGGTAATTTATTATCAAAACATAAAATCTTTAGGTGCGGGGATAATCACCGTCTTAGCCAACCGGATTGGAGATGTAATGATTTTAATTTCTATCGGCCTTCTAGTTCTCCAGGGCCACTGACTAATTGTTTCAATCTGGGATTTTCATTTAAGGGCTTGGCTCTCTCTTACCATCACTATCGCAGCGATAACGAAAAGTGCTCAAATCCCGTTTTCAAGCTGATTACCGGCTGCAATAGCCGCTCCAACGCCAGTTTCAGCGTTAGTTCACTCCTCAACTCTGGTGACAGCCGGAGTTTATCTTTTAATTCGTTTTTTTCCTTTCTTAGAGAAATTTCATGGGTTTAAAGTCGGGCTGCTTTTTATTTCGGTTTTAACGCTTCTAATAGCCGGAATTGGTGCGAACTGTGAAAACGACCTTAAGAAAATTATTGCTCTCTCTACGCTTAGTCAATTAGGGGTGATAATGATAAGCCTGGCACTGTCAATGCCACTACTAGCTCTTTTTCATCTATATACACACGCTCTCTTTAAGGCTTTATTATTCCTGTGTGCAGGAATAATTATTCATAACAGGGCGAACAACCAAGATATTCGCTATATAGGCTCGCTATTTTCTCAACTGCCTTTAACTGTAACCTGCATAAATGTTGCTAACCTTTCTTTATGTGGAGCACCCTTTTTAAGAGGCTTTTACTCAAAAGACCTTATTTTAGAGCTATCACTCTCTGGTCCTGTCAGGCTAATTATGGTTCTGTTAATTTTTTTAGCCACTGGAATAACTAGGGCATACTCAATACGGCTTTCTGCCTCATGTTTATGAAGCTCTATAAAGGGGAACCCACACCATGCCAAGCAAGAGTCAGACCCTTATGTTAACTGGGCCGTTACTATCCTCACTCTGGCAGCTGTTTCTAGTGGTTTATTTTTCCAGTTGGTTTTTACCCCGTTTTCTTCAAATCTTTTTATCTTACCGTTTCATCTCAAGATATTAACGATGACTGTAATTGTTTTGGGCTTATTTTTTGCGTTTATCCTATGAAGCGGGACCCACGAGCAAAAGCGAATAACTAAAATAGAGTTTTTCTTCTCGACTATATGGTTCCTTGCTCCCATTTCAGCTCAACCCCTAACCGAGATATCAATAAAGGTAGGAACGAGGATGATAAAATCAGTAGATATGGGCTGACTTGAAGTGGTTGGGGGACAAGGAGCTTTCTTTGTAGCTTCAAATTTCTCTTTGATGAACCAGAGAGTGCAAATAAAGTCTTTTAACTTTTTTATACTACTATCCTTATTAAGGGTGTTGGTATTCTCACAAGCCCTTTTATATTAGCTTCGATAGCTTAATTAAGAGCATAGCACTGAAGATGCTAGGGTAACAGTTTTGTTTCAGAGCAGGGCTACAATTCAATGCCTGTTTATTTAACAAGCCAAAAATCGATCACTTTTGCCTAAAAACTGACAAATACCCCCAAAATTTCGGCCTTCATCCGACATGCCCCCTTAAAACGGACGAAAAAAAGAATAGGGAAATGTGCAGAAAAAAAAAACACCTAAAAAAACATGACAAAATAGTTAAAATTTTTGGTTTTATGTTAAAAAACGTATCAAATTTTTGTCGCACCTTTTTTTTTTTTTTTTTTTTGTTTAGAATTGGTATCTAGGACAAAGAGGGGCGAGAATTCTGCTTGACAGTAGAATTTGGGCCCCCCTGTCTTCCTAGCGAGTTTTTAGTTTGAAGTAAAAATTGACCGGCTAAGGGGTGACAGCTTGAGGTGGTGTATAGGAGGTATGGGCATAGATAAGCATGAGTAGACATGCATGCGGGTTTATAAGAGGGTACAAATATGTGTACGTGTAGGTGGGAACATGTATCCATAGCACGTGGGTGTCCACATACGTATACATATATATGTATATATATATATATATATATATATATACCTCTGGAAACATAGGTTTATTTATACCTATATTGTCTTGGCTTAGAAGGCGAGTACTAAAAAAAAAAAAAGAAATGTGGGGATACTAAGGTTGTTATAGGTCATTTGGCTTTCTTATTTTTGGTTTTTCATTTCGGCGTGCGTTGGGGTTTGTGCTAGAAGGTTTAGCTGGCTCGCGAGTAATCAGGTGAACGTTAGGGTATGGCACGAAATCCATTTCATTTAGTTGAATTTAGGCCCTGACCTTTGACTGGTTCAATGGGTGCTCTTTTTTTAACCTCGGGATTAGCAGGATGGTTTCACGGTTATGGGTTCGTAAGAGCCGGAGTAGGTTTACTGTTAATTGGAATTACGATAGTTCAGTGATGGCGGGATGTAATCCGTGAAGCGACTTTCCAAGGATATCACAGAATTAAGGTTTCTAAAGGGCTTCGTTGAGGGATAATTCTTTTTATTGTGTCTGAAGTTTGTTTTTTCTTTGCTTTCTTCTGAGCTTATTTTCATAGAAGGTTAGCGCCCAGGCCTGAATTAGGGTCCTGCTGACCTCCTGCGGGAATTGTGCCTTTGAATCCTTTCGAGGTGCCTTTACTTAATACCGGGGTTTTGCTTGCTTCGGGGGTGACAGTGACGTGGGCACATCACAGCTTGATGGAGGGAGATAACCCGGGGGGCTTGCAAGGCCTTGTTGCAACAGTTGCTTTAGGCGTTTATTTTACTTTCTTGCAGGGAGGAGAATACTATGAGGCCTCGTTTACTATTGCGGACGGAGCATATGGTTCTAGCTTTTTTGTGGCGACGGGGTTTCATGGTCTACATGTATTAATCGGGAGGACATTTCTCTTAGTGTGTTTAGTTCGAGTTTGGTTACAACATTTCTCTACAGGGCATCATTTCGGGTTTGAGGCAGCTGCGTGATATTGACATTTTGTAGATGTTGTTTGGCTCTTTTTATACTTATCAATTTACTGATGAGGGTGTTAACCTAATTAGCGATAAGAAAAGTTTCCTAGATGACTGAGCTTAAGTGCTAGACTTTTAATCTAGAGACAGCATATATAGAGATGCTTCTAGGAGAGAGACTTGGTACTTTAAATTAAAAGATCTGACTTGCATTCAGACAATAAGCCTCTCGGTTTTCAGGTCATATAAAATTACGGAGTATAGAAAGCGAGAACAGTTTGCATCTGGCTTCGGACCAGACTTTAGGGGTGAGATACCCTTTCTATATTACATAGGCTAAGTGAAAGCCAAAGGGGAGGCGCCTAGCTGTTAATTAGGAGATTGTAGTGCTTAAGCTACTCATTTAGACACCAAAGTACTACGCCGGATGAACGGAAATCATTGATGTTGATTAATATGGGATTAGGAAGTGTCTCTAGTGCTATATTATGATGAGTAGTTTTTACAGTAGTGTTGTGGGGTTGGCAATTTCTGTCGTAGTAATACTATTAGGGTGGGTCTTGTCTAAGCGAGCTAACGAAGACCGGGAAAAGAGATCCCCTTTCGAGTGTGGTTTTGATCCTGTGAAGTCAGCTCGTTTGCCGTTTTCTCTTCGTTTTTTTTTGCTGGCAATTATTTTCCTAATTTTTGATATTGAGATTGTGTTGCTTTTTCCTATTTTAGTAAGGATTAGTGGCGAAATGTCTCTCGGGCTAGTTATTGGATTATTTGCTTTTTTGTTAATCTTGATTATTGGGCTTTTTCACGAATGAAACGAGGGGTCTCTCGACTGAGCTCAGTAGGGGTTTAAGGTAAACGTGGGGAGAAGAGACTTGGAGTAAAGCAGGGCTGCTAACTTTGCTTTGGGTAATTCGATTATATCCCTCTTCTTATGTTTTCAAGACTTCCGTTTGGGTTGATGTTCTTATCCGTTATAGGGTTTGGGACCTTGTTGTCACTTTCTTCCGTACATTGGTTAGGGGTTTGAGCAGGTTTGGAAATAAATTTAATTGGGTTTCTGCCCATACTTATCTATCAGAAAAAGGTTTCAGAGAGAGAGTCTGCTGTTAAGTACTTTATTATCCAGGCACTGGGGTCTGCCTTGCTAATTTTCGGAAGACTTTTAGGGTTTAGAACTTCTTTTAGGTGGGATATAATTTCAGAAGGTGTGGAAGGCACTTTAGGGCTTTGTGTCTTAGTAAGAGGGTTATCGGTAAAACTTGGGGTATTTCCTTTTCACTACTGGGTCCCAAGCGTAATGGCTGGTCTTTCCTGGGTTTCGTGCATATTGCTGGCAACCTGGCAAAAGTTGGCTCCGCTGTTTTTGCTTCTTTCTCTGTGCGAGGCAGGTGAAATAAAGGAGTTAGTTGTTTTATTTTGTATTATGAGCGGAGGAAGAGCTTTGATTGGGGGCGCAGGAGGCTTAAATCAGACACAGATTCGGGCACTTCTTGCTTACTCATCGATTGGGCATTTAGGGTGAATGGTTTTTGCTATACTACATAGGGAGTGATGCATAAAGCTTTATTTGTTTGTATATCTGTCTGTCACTTTGTTCTTATTTGTGTGTCTGTGACTAAAAGACTCTGGGGCTATAAAGAATGTTAGGAGACTTAAGTATTATAGAGCATATCAGTTGGTTGTGATGTTGCTTTTACTCTCTCTTTCCGGCCTGCCTCCATTGCTGGGCTTTATTTCTAAGTGGTTGGTGGTGTATGTTGGAAGCGGGGGGTCGCTGTCGTTTGTGCTTTTTTTGCTTATTTTAGGCTCTCTTATAAGATTATTTTATTACTTAAGGCTGTTTTTCTCTTTCTTTTTAAATTTTTTTAAGAATAACAGTAAAGAGTTGAATGTAGCTGCTAGTAAAAGAGTTATTGTCTTGGTGTCTATGTTAAACCTTGTTGGGGGAGTAATGATCTTGCTGAATAGGTTTATTGAAGGGCTTTAA